TTAATAGCTATTTTGCTTCACCTTTCCCTATAAAAAAAGGGAAAATTGAAGATTTAGTTACGATTATAAATAAATTCTATATTTTTTTCCATGGATTCCTTACTCATATTCATTCAATTGGAAGTATTCATCCAATAAAAAATTATGTTTCGTAATTTCATAATCCAATTTTTTTTATTTATAATAAACTCTTGGATACAAATCACGAGAATATATATTCTTCCTCTATTTTTTCATTGGGAGGTAAAGGAGTAAATCCTTTTTACGAGATAAAGTTTTTGCTCGGAATGGCATATAAATCAACCCCGGGGGACCCCTTAACCATTAAGGGGTTAATAGAACGAATCACACTTTTACCACTAAACTATACCCGCTACAATCCGATTATTATGTATAAATCTACTTTTTGTCCAACAATATATTTGTTGGTAATCAAAAGATACGAAGGAATCGGGAAAATTCGAGCGTAACCGAGAAGACGTAATGAGATTAGGACCAAATTTTATCCCAAGTTTTTTGATTATAAGTTTTTATCGGATATGGCTTGACAAAACTATTTAAGTCGTAACATAAAAATGCGGTGAACAAGAATTACCAGTTCCCTTCTTTTCTTACGTTAGAAGAAGAACCTTTTTTAATTTTAGTCATTGGAACAAAAGAGACCTGGCCCAGCTAGGTACTGGCCAGGCCGGGGAAAAACCTGTTTGTTTTTTGTACAAAATCAAAAAGTACTTTTTTATTTATTTTATTTATTCTTATTAATTTTTTTTTTACATTTTATACAGATAAATTAAATAAAAGGATTTTTTGAAGCCCTATATTGACTTTTATTTAATTTATTGTACTTTCTTTTGTTCATTAGGGAGAGATGGCTGAGTGGACTAAAGCGTCGGATTGCTAATCCGTTGTACGAGTTTTTCGTACCGAGGGTTCGAATCCCTCTCTTTCCGTTTTCATTGATAACTTTAGATTTCCTTTTTTTACTAGCTAAAGTTAAATTAAAAATGTGAAAGTTATAAAATCCTACTAACTAACATTTTAAAATCGAGCAAGAAAAACAAACCTTATTTCTTTTTTATTATTCACGTCCAGGATTACGTCCCGGATCATTAGATAAGAATCCGAAAATGAATAAAGAGACAAAGAATATCACGACTGTGTAAACAAATAGTTTTAGAGTAAGCATTACAGAATCTCAAAAAGTTTTTTTTTAGGAAAAAAAAGAGAGTAGATCTTCCATTTTGTATTTTAGCTTCCGTATATATAATAATGAAGTCAAATGTGGTGTTTTGAACTTTTTATACAATAAGTTAACTATTTCAATCAAGGTTTCATACTATAAGATTTATAGGATCTTATTGATTATTATAAATTTTTTACAATAAAACATGAATTTGTTTAGGGAGGTAGTAAATACTATAAAAAAAGATATTTAAATGATAATATCATCGAAAACTTACAGTAGCTTGCCAAACAAAAGCTAAGAGAAAAAAGAAAAGAGGTATTACTGGCATAACATCTACGACTGGGTTTAAAAAAGCGTAGGCTTCGGGCAATTTGGCGGCGAAAAAACTACTTAAAAAAAGGGTAGAATTAAGACAGCTACAGGGCAAACTTAATATATTAAGCATAACAAACGTTTTGTTCTTGAGGGTAATTATATTTATTTTGATTGAGTTATTAATAAGTTGCATTATTTATAGAAGGTTAAAGAAATAAAGTGGATATACAAAAAACCCTTCTTTGATTTTAACTTGCCCAATCAAAAATTCTTCAACTTTGATTCGAAAATCAAAAGTAAATAGAATAAATCATACTTTCATATAATATCTTAATTGAATTAGATGTAATGATCAATAAATTCCTTAGTTTAATTGTATATTTATACATAGAAAAATTCTTTCAACAATCTAATTTATTTTATGGGTAGTTAGACTCAAGTTGACGAACAACTAGTACCAATCTTAGTCTTTATTTGTGTCATGGGGCGTCGCCAAGTGGTAAGGCAACGGGTTTTGATCCCGGTATTCGGAGGTTCGAATCCTTCCGTCCCAGTATGTATCTGTATACATACTCAAGATAGTTAAAAATTACTATAGGCTTACTCCATATATATCAAAAGAAATAAGAAACACGTTTTGTTTTATTTTGTTTGAATGATCTAATGATCTCTTTTTTCATAAATTTAATAGAGTGCAAATAACCCACGAATTAAATAGAATTGTTATCCATTTATAAAATGGATAAACTCATATGAGTTCTTAGTTTAATATTCGAAGAATAACATGTGAAATTGTTGAATTTATCTTATAAATATCGAGTAAATACCCAGTTATTTTAAAATGCGGATTCCAAATATACTTCTTTAGAATTGCCATACTTTTATATTTAATTAAAAAAATTAATATATCTAAATATATTATTTAGTAGATTTTTTTATATTATTATATTTTCTTTAGTTTATATGTGTATATTTGTATAAAAATTAAGAATTTAGGATTATTTTGTTAAGTATATTTTCTATATGGAAATCCAAAAGGGCCTATTCAAGTACTTCCTAAATTCAAATTTGTTGCAATTTGTAAAAACCTTTCAATCAAATAAAAAGTCTATTACACAGGAATTAACCTTTAGTAGGATTCGGTGATACAAAGAAATCACAAAAAAAGGTATGTTGCAGCCATTTTGATTAACTGTCTAAACCCAATTAGTCAAGGCAAAGTAAAGAGAAAGAGTTTTAAAACAGGGAAAAACTCTTGTCTCAACAACAAGAACGAGATTAAAATAAAGAAGGTGTTACCCTTTTTTATAAAGTTTTGTCGAATATTTTACTTTTATATCGTATTTCTTATTGTTCTCGGATAGTGTCATCTTTTATAACCAAAAAAGTAGAAGGTTCTGGGAATTCTTCAGTGGAATTCTATGAATAAAAAAGTAACGGCTTAATCCTTTCTTTTTTACTTAGATTGATATTAATTGACTAAAACGGGTATTTTCTTTTCGATTTTTTTAATTTATTTGTAAATGCTTTAATATTTTTATGTCACTTCTATAATGTAGTGTCAACCTAATATAAAAATAAAAAAAACCTTTAGTTTTTGATTTTAGTAAATTCCCAAATTTTAATTTTTTTTATTGTATTCTTTTCTCAACATTCCCATTTCTATTGACAATAATGTGTCAAATAAATAGAATCTGAGCGTAGAGAAATTACTATATTTCTCCACGCTCTTCGGTTTATCTTTATTATGTTCAATATTTTTTATATATTTTTTTATGTTTGTTTTGTCTTTTTTAAATTTTTTGATTGCGTCGTATTATCTCTTTTTTTATTGGGATTCCTATTGTATCTATACACGACAGACTTCTTTTTTGAGTTCGGGTTGCTAACTCAACGGTAGAGTACTCGGCTTTTAAGTGCGGCTAGCATCTTTTACACGTTTGTATGAAGCAAGTGATTCGTCTATACCATCGGTAGAGTTTGTAAGACCACGACTGATCTTGAAAAAAATGACTGGAAAAAACAGCATGTCGTATCACTAAAGAATTCTAAGAATATTTTGTTCTTACTGTTATGGGGATAGGGTTAAACCTTGCTTAATTTAACAAGCAAATAAATTCAAACTAAATTGAGAGTTAGGTCGACTAAATAAATGGATAGATCCTAACTATAGGTTCCAATTATAGGAAAAGAAAAAGTAACGAGCTCCTGTTCTTCGTTTTTGAATGCTTACCCGATCTAATTAGACGTTAAAACTATATTAGTCCTTGACGCGGGGAATACTTTTCCCATGAACGTATTATCAATTTGTTTTGAATCCTAACTATTAGCTATTTCCATTATGTAGTAGAAATAAATGTGTATGAAGAAGGCAGTATATTGATAAATAAATATTTTTTTAATCAAAAGAGCGATTGGATTGAAAAAATAAAGGATTTCTTACCATCTTGTTATCCGAGCCTAAACCTCTTGGTGGAAAAAACATAGGATCAAGAGTCCGTTTTTGAATCGTATCTTTTTCCGAGGTATCTTATTATTATTTTTAAGATAATACCTTGTTTTGACTCTATCGTACTATGTATCAGTTGATAACCCAATAGAATAGATCCGATCCTATTTTCGGGTAAAAAATTTTTAAAATGACGAAATATTCAGGATTTTTAGAGCTAGATAGATCTGGGAAATATCAACTTCTATACCCACTTATCTTTCGGGAGTATATGTATGCATTTGTTCGTGATCGTGGTTTAACTAGATGGAACTTATTAAAAAATGTGAGTTCTCACAATCAATATAGTTTACTGGTTATAAAACGTTTAATTTTTCGAATGTATCAAACGAATCATTTGATTATTTCCCATAAAGATTATAACCAAAATCAAGTTTTTGGGTTCAATGATAATTTGTATTATCAAATGATATCAGAGGGGTTCGTCGGCATTGTGGAAATGCCATTTGCCCTACGAGTAACATCTTCCTTACCGGGTCGAGAAATCATAAAGTATTATAATTTACGATCAATTCAGTCAATATTTCCTTTTTTAGAGGAAAAATTTACACATTTAACGTATTCCTCAGATGTACTAATACCCTATCCAATTCATCCGCAAATCTTAGTTCAAACCCTTCGATATTGGGTAAAAGATGCCTCTTCTTTGCATTTAGTAGGGCTTTTTCTTCAAGAGTATTATAATTGTAATAGTTTTTTTATTCAAAAAAATTTTAAAAATAACTATATTTCTATTTTTTCAAAGAGTAATCCAAGCTTTTTTTTGTTTTTGTATAATTCTCATGTTTGTGAATATGAATCTGTCTTACTTTTTCTCTGCAACCAATCTTCTCATTTACGATTAACATCTTCTGGTGTCTTTTTTGAGCGAATCTTTTTCTATGTAAAAATAAAGCATCCTATAGAAGAAGTGTTTCCTAATTATGACCTATGGATCCTTCAGGATTTTTTCATGCATTATGTTAGACATCACGGAAAATCAAGTCTGGC